AAGTAAAAAAGGGAGGAATTTCCTTATTTCGAAATGGTTGATTATGAGATATTTCGATTTGTTTCTGATTTTTTATTGAATTGAGTTGTGTATATTTCGATACATATAAAAGATCCCCAAAGGAGTTTTATTTTATACTTGTTGCATATATGTCTGCTTTGACTCGAATGAATGTTCTGAAGAAACCTCAATTAAGTTATGTTATAGAAAAAGAGGATTCTTGCGTTTTTACCCTCCTGCTGAGAAAGCATTGTCTCGGCTCATTTCTTAAAATACTTCAATTGGTACACGCAAGAAATAGGCCAATTCAGCAGCTTTTTGTTCCATTTCCCGTGGAGTAAAATTCTCATCAGTACGAGTCAATGGAATGGCTCCCTGGCCTCTGATATCCATATAAAGGACACGACGAGCATAAATACCCTCTTTAACTTCTATTCTGACGGACTGAATATCTTTTATAAGAAATCGGAGGAAGACCCGACGATTTTTTCCAGGAAATCCCCACCGAAAGATACACACTATTCCGTCTTTTCTATCAAATCGATCATAACCACTACCTACATTCCACGAAATTGTGCACCACAAATAGGAGCTAATAAAAAGACCCGCGATCCCATAGAAAGACATCACAATTCCTTGTGGAAAAAAAACTATTTCCTGAGACGGAAATAAAGATATCAAATTTCTACCAAGATAACTGGAGGTTCCAACCAACAAGAATCCTAATGAACCTAAAAAAAGGATAACAGCCCAGCAGAAATTACTTGTTTTTCGAGCCCCCGTTATAGGTTCTATCCATATATGTTCTGATCGACAACTCATACTTGATCCGGTTGCTTTTTTTGGAATTGAGAGAATACCCCAAATGAATTTGACTTTAGTCCTTTTGTTTCCGAAGTAACTCGCATCAACTAGCACTAGTTTGATGTGAACCTTTAGGAGTAATTCATTAAATTGGTTAGATCTAAACTAATAACATACCCTTCGTATGATCTCACTAAAGATAGCCACATACATATAGATAGACCAACTTTACAGTTCAGCCATCCGTCAATTTGGGTCTATTTGAAAATAGCTAGAATACATTTACCCCTATACCATTTTCTGCAGACATAAGAGTTTTTCGGCGGAAGCCGCTTATACCATATTTTGCTAAATGGATATCTGTGTTATGATACAAGCGTCAGTTTTGAAAAAAAAATAGATGAGATTTTGTCCCATCGGCTCTAAACAATCTTGTTTTTTTGAACATGAAGAAATAAAGAAGCCATTGCGATTGCCGGAAAGACTAGGCCTACTAAAGGCACCAAAACAGAGGGAAAGTTAAGAGTTGTCATAGAATGGGTACCTCGATTTACTATTTGTACCTTTTATTATTATTTATATTTTATATTTATAATATAAAGATATCTTATTATATATAAAGATATCTTATTATAATTCTAAATTGGAATTATTATTACTTAATATCTATTAAGTATAGATCTAATTTCTACATGAAAGATTTGAAAGGATATGGATGAGATATTATTATTCTTTTCTTCATTTTTTGCTCTTGTCTTCGAATTTCATTTACTAAGCAAAAAGTTTCTTAAAAATTAATTAGATTTTAGATTGAAGGGTTTGTTAGAATCCCATCCAGCAGGAGCAGGGATTCTTAGTCAAAATAGGATTATCGTAAGATATATAAAGATAAAAAATTCTATATTTTGTAGATTTTAATTATATATGACGAGAAGAGGATATTTTTTTTATTTGCCTAATTTCACGAAAATAAGAATTTCATCTTTTATCTTGTTGATAAAGGCTTCTTGATCAATAATCAGGAATATAGAAAAAGGGGCGGATTTTCTGTGACTTTTGATTCTTTATACGATTAGATCTTATGTCAACAAAGAAAACCCCATTCGTCTAATTTTGACTTGGATTCTGATAAACTAATTACTTGTTTGCTCAAAATAATTGAACTTAATGTTCTAATTTTGATTCAAAGGAAAGAAAGTATGGAGTTGAAATAACTCACTCAGAACGCTTTTTAAAGGATTACGTGGTACGATTAGATCGAATAAGCCCTTCTGGAATAAATACTCAGCCGCTTGTGAACCCTCGGGTACTGTTTTATTCAATGTTTGTTCAATTACTCTTTTACCCGCAAACGCAATGTAGGCATTGGGTTCGGCAATAATGATATCCCCCAACATACCAAAACTAGCTGTCACCCCACCGGTAGTAGGAGATGTAAGGATTGGTACATAGAATAACTTTTTATTTGATTGATAATCATATAAAGCAGAAGATATTTTAGCCATTTGCATCAAACTCAAACTTCCTTCTTGCATGCGTGCCCCTCCGGAAGCACACACTATAATAAGAGGTAGAAATTCTTTAGTAGCGTATTCAATCAAACGGGTAATTTTCTCCCCGACTACGGATCCCATACTACCCCCCATAAACTGAAAATCCATAACCCCAATTGCTACGGTAATACCGTTTAGTTGCC